ATACGTTATACTGACGGAAAGGGTTGGATTTTTTAAAACTTCATACCAATCAACAAAATGAGTTGAATTTTGATGTAAAAGATTTAGAGACGGAGTTAACAATTTTGATAAAATATCCGAATCGATTACTTCTTGATTCAAAGGAATTCCTATCGCTCCAACAAACAAAGGAAATAGGACTAATCCAAGCATAACAAATAATATAGTATTGTCTGATTCGTGAGGATAACAAAAAGTCTTGGCAGCGCCAAAAGGAAAAATATTAATAAAGGGCGTATTTGTTACAGTACTAGCAATTCGATGAGTCTTCTTCGCAAAAAAAGAAGCCCTTTTATTATTATTCATTGTTAATAAAGCAACTAAATGAAATTTTTTTTGAATCGGTTTTGGTTCTTCTTTACCCCATAGAGATATTGAATATAAGGAATTGCTTTTTTTGCCACTGTAATTTTGAAAGCAAAAGTTGAAAGGCCCCTCAAAAGTAAGTAAATAAATTCGAAACATATAAAATGCGGTTAATCCGGCTGTGAAAAAAGCTATTGTTGCGAAAATCGGCGAATACAACCAAGTATCATTAAGAATTTCATCCTTGGACCAAAAACAAGCGAGAGGTGGAATACCACAAAGAGAAAGAGTACCTAATAAAAAAGCGGTTTTTGTAATCGGCACGTGCTTTCTTAACCCACCCATAAGAACCATATTCTGGCTTTTATCTGGAAAATATCCAACAATAGCTTCCATTGAATGAATAATTGATCCGGATCCTAAAAACAACAAGGCTTTGGAATAGGCATGAGTAATCAAATGAAATAAAGCGGCTCGATAAGACCCCATACCTAGAGCTAACATCATATAACCCAATTGAGACATTGTAGAATAAGCTAAACCTCTCTTAATATCTTGTTGAGCAAGAGCTAACGTAGCTCCTAAAAATACTGTTATTATACCTATCAAAGATATTAGATTCATTGCGTATGGTATGACTATGAAAAGTGGAAGAAGCCGAGCTACAAGAAAAATTCCCGCCGCTACCATAGTAGCAGCATGGATAAGAGCCGAAATAGGAGTAGGCCCTTCCATGGCATCGGGTAACCATACATGAAGAGGGAATTGCGCGGATTTAGCAACCGGGCCGGCAAATAATAGAAATGCACACAAAGTAACAAATAAAAGGTTAACCTCATTATTATAAATCAAGTTATTCAATATTTCGAACAAATCCCGAAATTCGAAACTGCCCGTTAGCCAATAAAGACCTAAGATCCCCAATAATAATCCAAAATCCCCTACACGATTAGTTACAAATGCTTTTTGACAGGCGCCTGCCGCAATAGGTCGTGTGAACCAAAACCCGATTAATAGATAAGAGCACATTCCAACCAATTCCCAAAAAATATAAATTTGTAGGAAATTCGAACTTGTAACTAATCCTAACATTGAAGCATTGAAAAAACTCATATAAGCAAAAAATCTCAAATATCCTTGATCATGAGACATATAATTGTCACTATAAATAAGAACCTGAATTCCAACTGTAGTTATTAATATTGACATAATAGAAGTAAGTGGATCAATAAAGTATCCGAACTCGAAAGCAAAATCACTAGTGATGGTCCAAGACTTTAGGGATTGATAGATCGAAGTTCTATCTATTTGCTCAATAGATAGATCGATCGAAAAAATCATAACTATACTTAACAATAAAATACTAATAAAAGCCCACATACGGCGAAGGTTTTTTGTTGCGGTCGGAAAAAAGAGAAGTCCTACCCCTATTAACATAGGGACTGGAAGTGGAACTAAAGGTATGATCCAGGAATATTGATATGTATGTTCCATAAAATCAATAAAGTAATAATAATTGTTTTTTATTCTTAATTCAGTGTTTCTGATTCGCCGGTTCTTATCTCTTTTAAAAGGGGTTAATAAATCTTTTAAAAGGGATTAATAAAAAAATTAAGGTTAGGGTATTCAAATTAAAAACTTAAATAAAATTCGCTTTTACTATTCATAGTTATTTTGAATCTTTCCCAACAACTTCAAAAAAATGAAAAGTTAAAAGCAATCAAATGTTCTAACTAAGCTACTAGTCAAAAATAAATAATTATTTTATACTTTATACTACGTAAGATTTTTAGGAAGATAGAGCAAATTCAAACTTCCCTTAGTATTCCCTAATTACACTAATTTATGTCCATAGATCAAGACGAAAGAATTACACTTTGATATAAATCATAGGCTGACCCCTATCGTTCCCCAATAAAATACGAATTTCTTTGTTTATTCTTTGTTTATTCACAACCATTAACTAGTTCATCTCGGCACGTATTGATTGTCTACTATTATAATAAAAGACATTTAATAACCAATTACTAGACAAAAATGATTGGGTAGATAAAACCCGTTCGATGTATTTTTCATGGATAAATGGAGCATGCCGAAAATAGACAGAGATAAGGGCGGAAGGACTTTTTCTTTTTTTATCAACTTCAACCAATTCTATTTCTGTTATATGGCAAAATCCGGCCTATAGATATCGATTTGAATAGGTATCTAAGGGTACCGCCAATAACTCCGGAATACGAATTACTTTATTCTCCAATATTTAGGGAATAGAAATTGAAAAAATCCCTTATTCCATTTATTTTTTGTTCTAGTAAGATTTTATGCAATTTTTACATATTTCTATTTATTTATTTTTTCTAAAGGTAGTTAGTGTAGAGAAAAAATAAACAGATAAATGAACCGTAAAACTAAAAAATGATTTGTTTTAACAATAGATGTCTTTCACATCCAATTTGATTAATGAATAACCTTTTCTTTTTTGAATGGCAGTTCCAAAAAAACGTACTTCTATATTAAAAAAACGTATTCGTAAAAATCTTTGGAAAAAGGGGGGGTACTGGGCAGCGTTGAAGGCTTTTTCGTTAGCGAAATCCCTTGCTACTGGGAATTCAAAAAGTTTTTTTTGTACAACAAATAAATAATAAAAGGTTGAAATAATCTGAACCCCCCGGACTCAAAAATGAGTTAATTGTGTTTCGAATTTATACTATAGAATTTAGAAAAATCGAAAAAAGTAAGTAAACATTCCCTTTTGTAATGTTTTGAACCAATTGATTTGTCTACTGAATTCGAAAATAAAAATAAAAAAAGTACTTTTTTTTTATTTGAAAACGGAATCAAGACAAACTAGAAAGTTTCACCTTTCTTTTTATTTTACTATTTTTTTGATTCCCAGGATGGGGATTCTTATTTTCCCCATCACCCCACCATAAACATTTTTTATTTAGATTTAGGTCTTTCCATTGATGCTATAGAAGAGGGGATATAAAATCGTTAGGAAAAAAAGGGCTGTTCAAACTAATTGATTCAGTATAGAACTTTTTTTTTTACGTTCTAAATCATTATTTTTCTGAATCACTATATATAACCGGACACCCTGCACTTTGACTCCAATTGAGAAAAGCAACCCTTCCCGTTTAGACAGATATTGGATACGAATAGTGAATTGTGTGAAAATTTTAAGTGATTCAAAAAAATCCTATGTTTGAGGGGGGGCTCCATCAAAATATATATATATATTTCTAATTCGAATTTAGAAAGACTTTTTTATCGAATTTTTTTTTTTCTATAATACGTCCAGCCCAATACCTAATTGATTTGATCAATCCTAGGATAAATTAATAGTAAAAAAAAACCTAACAATTACGACAACACAAACACAAAAGTTCTAAAAATGAAAAAAAAAAGGAAGAAACCCTTTTTGAGTTGTTCCCTGGAGTGAAGTTAGAACTATCTAGTTACAGCCGTTACAACGGTTCTAGTTTATCAAAGAAGAAACTATGAAAGTTAAGTTAAAAAAAAAAAACGGAAACCTTAAATAATTAAATAAAATAACAAATAACAAAAGAAGGGGCGGAATCTTTAAATCGCCCTTTCAATGTTTTTAGTAAGCATTCAAATTGCAAATTGATGAATAAAAATCCATTGAAATAGACTCTTTCGATCTCGACGATTGACTAATAATAGGTTATTATTATTTCGAGCAAGCCGCTATGGTGAAATCGGTAGACACGCTGCTCTTAGGAAGCAGTGCTAGAGCATCTCGGTTCGAGTCCGAGTGGCGGCATAGCATCTTTAAAAAGATATACAAAAAAAGTGCTCTAAGGAATTTAATTTATGATTTCCATTCTGTATATTTGAGGTATTCTCGCTTTTAATTTTTTTTTTTTTTTTTATGATCTTTTCAACTTTGGAGCGTATATTAACGCATATATCCTTTTCGGTCGTTTCAATTGGAATTCCAATTTATTTAATAACCTTCTTAGTCGATGAAATCAGAGGGCTATATGCTTCATCAGAAAGGGGGATGACAGCTACCGCTTTCTGTCTAACAGGATTATTAATCACCCGTTGGGTTTACTCGAGACATTTCCCATTAAGTGATTTATATGAATCATTAATCTTTCTTTCGTGGAGTTTATCTATTATTCATAGGATTTTTGATTTTAAAAATAATCAAAATCATTTAAGCGCTATAACGGCACCAAGTGCTTTTTTTACCCAAGGCTTTGCGACTTCAGGTTTTTTAACCAAAATGCATCAATCCGGAATATTAGTACCCGCGCTCCAAGTCCAGTGGTTAATGATGCACGTAAGTATGATGGTATTGGGCTATGCAGCTCTTTTATGTGGATCATTATTATCCACGGCTCTTCTAGTCATTACATTTCGAAAAGTGATAAGGATTTTTTTGAAAAGAAAAAATTTTTTAAATGTAAATGGGTCATTTTGTTTCAGTGAAATCCAATACATGAACGAAAAAAAGAATGTTTTCCTAAATACTTTTTCCGCTAGAAATTATTACAGGTATCAAGTGATTCAACAATTGGATCGTTGGAGTTATCGTATTATTAGTTTAGGATTTATCTTTTTAACCACAGGTATTCTTTCGGGAGCAGTATGGGCTAATGAGGCGTGGGGGTCTTATTGGAATTGGGATCCAAAAGAAACTTGGGCATTTATTACTTGGACGATATTCGGGATTTATTTACATACTCGAACAAATACAAAATGGGAAGGTGTAAATTCCGCAATTGTGGCTTCTATGGGTTTTCTTATAATTTGGATATGCTATTTCGGAGTCAATCTATTAGGAATAGGGTTACATAGTTATGGTTCATTTAATTAACACCTATTTGAATTGAAGAAAGGGCTTGATGAATACAAACATAGGACAGCGCGGAGATCGAAACGAAACTTCGTGTTAGTGTAAGATGCCGAGAACCTTTTGAATCGCCGCACTGCTTGATTCAAAAGGTTCTTACAAATGCCTTTGGCGGTTGGTCACAATTTCATTTCAATTTAATTGAAATTATTTGACTTCGTCTTTTTATTTAACTTAAACTTAAGAGTAAGAGAAGAAAAAGGATTTCTTTGTTCATTGGATAACGAACTCTTTTTAAAATCATGGGATTTCTTTTTGATTTTTTTTAGTCATGAAAACTATCTACAAAAAAAAATTAGATATAATAGCTTCGGCCTTGTCCGCTGATAGTGAGAGAACGAAATCGGGATAAATACCAATACCTATTACGGGTAGAAGAATCGAGATCAAAACAAATAACTCCCGTGGTCCAGAATCAAAAAAATAAGAGTTTGGGGCATTAAATAGCTTGTACCCATAGAACATTTGCCGTAACATAGATAATGAATAAATAGGAGTTAATATCATTCCAATTGCCATTACAAAAGTGATTACTATTTTTGGCATTAAAAAAAATTTTTGGCTGGTAATTATTCCAAAAAATACTATCAATTCTGCAACAAAACCACTCATGCCGGGTAATGCAAGGGAGGCCATCGATAAGATACTGAATAGTGTGAAGATCTTTGGAATTGGTATAGCTAGTCCGCCCATTTCGTCTAGATAAGCAAAACGTATTCTATCATAACTCGTTCCTGCCAAGAAAAAAAGTGCAGCACTAATCAACCCATGAGAAATTATTTGTAAAACGGCTCCATTGAGACCTGTATCGGTTATCGAGCCAATTCCTAGAATTATGAAACCCATATGAGATACAGAGGAATAGGCTATTCTTTTTTTTAAATTCCGTTGGCCGGGAGATGTTGAAGCTGCATAAATTATTTGCACGGTACCTACTATCATGAACCAGGGGGAAAATATAGAATGGGCGTGCGGTAATAGTTCCATATTGATTCGAATCAACCCATATGCTCCCATTTTTAATAAGATTCCGGCTAGAAGCATACAAGTACTGTAATGTGCCTCTCCGTGGGTGTCTGGTAACCACGTATGAAAGGGTATAATCGGCAATTTGACAGCAAAAGCAATAAAAAATCCAATATAGAATATTATTTCCAGTGCCACAGGATACGACTGATTAACTAATGTTTCCAAATTTAATGTTGGTTCATTGGAACCATATAAACCGATACCCAAAACTCCTATTAAAAGAAAAACGGAGCCTCCTGCCGTGTACAAAATAAATTTTGTGGCTGAATAAAGGCGTTTCTTTCCACCCCACACGGCCAGAAGTAGATAAACGGGAATTAATTCTAATTCCCACATGATGAAAAAAAGTAAAAGGTCCCGAGAAGAAAATGATCCTATTTGACCGCTGTACATCGCTAACATCAGGAAGTGGAATAGTCGGGAATTCAGCGTAACTGGCCGGGCCGCTAAAGTAGCTAAAGTGGTGATAAATCCCGTCAGTAAAATGGGTCCTATGGAAAGTCCATCTATTCCCAATCGCCAGTCAAACTCAAAAAAAGTGATCCATTTATAATCCTCTGCCAGCTGGATTAATGGATCGTCCAATTGGAAATTATAACAGAATGCATAGGTCGTTAGAAGGAGTTCTAAGACACATATATATATTGTATATCCTCTAGTCACCTTATTTCCTCTATGAGGGAGAAAAAAAATGAAAGAACCCGCGGCTATCGGAAAAACTACAATTAGTGTTAACCAAGGAAAAAAATTCGTGGTAAAGACAAGATACACTTGGCCTAGAAAAACCCGTGCTCGAAACTCGAAAATAGAATATATTCGTATTTTTTTTGTCTTTTTCGAGTACGGGTTTTTGTCGGTAATCGGTAAAAAAAAAAAAAGAAACTGTATTCAAAACGGATTCAAGTGGGTTTTTCGGGAACGTATCAATATCAATAAGCTAGACCCATGCTTCGGGTTGTTTCATGCCATAAATAAACTCGAACACTCAAGAAATCCGTTGGACAGGCGGATTCACATCGCTTACAACCAACACAGTCCTCTGTTCTTGGAGCAGAAGCAATTTGCTTTGCTTTACATCCGTCCCAAGGTATCATTTCTAATACATCCGTGGGGCAAGCTCGTACACATTGAGTACACCCTATACATGTATCATAAATCTTTACTGAATGTGACATTGGATCTATCTATTTTTGTTTTGAACTTTTTAATTTTCGATCTAGTCAATTTTGAAATGTCATATTTAAACACCAGATGAATCAATGATTTACCAGAATTTTGCTAATTAATCCACTTCTGGATCAAGGGAACAAAGATACTTTGATTTCTTCCAGTTTCACAAACAGGATCGAAATTAGGGCATATTAGATATCCTAAATTGAATTTATGAATATTATAATTTTTAAATACTACTTATTCAACAAAGTCGATTGATTGATACGCGTCGATTTTCTGTTACGATAAATTGACGAAACAATAGCTGATCCGATAGCTGCTTCAGCGGCTGCAATAGCTATAACAAAAATTGAAAAAATATTTCCTTTTAATTGTCGACTATCAAAAAAATCAGAGAATGTTACGAAATTGATATTAACTGCATTTAGTATAAGTTCAAGACACATCAAGGCCCGAACCATATTTCGGCTCGTAATCAAGCCATAGATACCAATCGAAAATAAATAAGCACTCAAAACAAGTACATGCTCGAGCATCATTAACCAACTCCGTACCAATTTCGATTCATTTCAATCTGAACAATAATAATAATGCAAGGGATTTGGTTGCTTAGAATATACCAGGTACGGAACAAAAGAATCTATTTGGTAATAGATCGAATAAAAAAAAAATTCGATTTTTATTTTCTATTGATCCGTGAATAGTATTCAACTATACTTTACAAGAATTTAAAGGGAAATGAATGTGATAACACATAAAAAAGTCGAATTGGGATTGCTGTTCCTAGTTATAAAGATTTGTTATTGACGCGCCACGGCAATTGCACCTATCAAAGCAACTAAAAGAATTATTGAAACGAGTTCAAATGGAAGAAAAAAGTCTGTTGATAAATGAATTCCAATTTGTTGACTATTACTTATCAAATCTTGTTCAATAATCTGGTTGGCTCGTGTAGTCCAAATAATCCCGTACCACGACGTATCTAGAATAGTAGTGATTAGCGAAAAAAAAATACTTGTACAAACCAGGGAAGTAAGACCATCGCCAATAGTCCAAAGATTCAACCGAAAATCTTTGGAATAGTCTGAGCCGTTCATGAACATTACAGCAAATATGATTAAAACATTTACAGCTCCCACGTAAATAAGGAGTTGCGCGGCAGCTACAAAATGGGAATTTGATAGAATATAGAATAATGATATACAAACAAGAACCAATCCCAAGGAAAAGGCAGAATAAATCGGGTTGGTAAATAATACCACTCCCAGACCTCCTAATATAAGACCCGATCCCAGAAAAACTAAAAGAAAATCGTGTATTGGTCCAGGCAAATCCATTATATTAAAATAGGAGATAAATAAATCGAAATCTTTTTCATGACCTTATTGAGCCGACCAGGAAAAATTATTTATGAGACATTCTCAATTCCAATTCAATGAAATTCTAATCTACTAAGTGGGAATTGATGCGGATACAGTTCTGGGATCAATTTCGTTCTTTTCGTTATTCTAAATGGCAATTTGAAATTGAAGCTATATAGTTCGAAAAAGCTTCTGTCTATATATTATTTCATTTCAATACAAATTTAGTTGGACTTCTCATCAACCAATCAAAAGTTGGGATTTGGAGTTATTGACCAAGCAAAAAAACAACCTTATCCCTTTATACCAACTATACCAAAACTGAACCTTAGTAATTCGAAATTCAAAAGGTTTAGACGTTTTTTCGTTGAGGCGAATCCAAGACTGTTCGAATTGTAAAATCGTCAATTACTGACATTGGTAAACGACCTAAAGCAATTTGATTATAATTCAATTCGTGACGGTCGTAAGTAGCAAGTTCATATTCTTCAGTCATTGATAAACAATTTGTTGGACAATACTCAACGCAGTTACCACAAAAAATACAAATTCCAAAATCAATACTGTAATTAAGCAATCGTTTCTTTCGAATATCTGTTTCAAATTTCCAATCAACAACAGGCAGATCTATAGGACATACCCGAACGCATACTTCACAAGCAATACATTTATCAAATTCAAAATGGATTCGACCGCGAAAACGCTCCGATGTGATTAATTTTTCATAAGGATATTGAATAGTTACAGGTAAACGATTTGCTTGGGATAAAGTAATCATGAAACTTTGACCAATGTACCTTGCAGCTCGTATTGTTTGTTGACCATAATTCATGAAACCGGTTACCATAGGGAACATATTGTGAATATCTATGAATGTTTTGAGTTTATTTCTTTCTCTTGTTTGAGACAAGTAGCGAATATTGTATTCCTTTATCTTTATAGCGAAAGGAGTTGGGAAGAAGTTGTTAATAATAGATTACCGAGAGAAATAGGTAAAAGAAATTTCCAGCCAAGATTTAATAGTTGGTCCATTCTTAGTCTCGGTAAAGTCCACCTTGTTGTAATAGGAATGAACAAGAACAAATAAGTTTTAGCTAATGTAATAAAGATACCAATTGTCGTTCCAAAGATTCCATCCGCTTTATTTATTTCAACCAGCCCAGGAACAAATATGGATGGAATGGAAAGATTCGAACCTCCCAAGTAAAGAACTGTTACAAATAATGAGGAAACTAATAGATTTAGATAGGAAGCAATGTAAAATAAACCAAATTTGATTCCTGAATATTCGGTTTGATAGCCGGCTACTAATTCTTCTTCCGCTTCTGGTAAATCAAAAGGTAATCTCTCGCATTCCGCTAGGGAAGAAATTAGAAAAACGATAAACCCTATAGGTTGACGCCACAAATTCCACCCCCAAAAACCATATTTTGATTGCGCCCCAACTATATCAACTGTACTTAAACTGTTAGATAATCATAGTCGGTGGTAACATTACGGTTTCCATCGCTATTACAAAACCGTACATGAGATTTTCACCTCATACGGCTCCTCAGGGCCACAAATAAATGTAAGGACCGGACCGGTATTAGTTATTTTGATATGGTTATAGGATGGATAAAGTCAAAATCTAGCGGAGGATCCCCAATTATACCACTGGAATTCTGTCTGCTCTAAGGATAAAAAAACAGTATTTCTGAATTAATCTCATCCTTTACGAATTTCAAATTTTCTGTGTTGAGTAATAACTTAATCAACCCTTCAATAAAATACTCCTTGTAGAAATATCACTAGATATTTCAACCCATCTTTTTATTTTCGATTACGAAAAAGAATTAGCCATTACACTAGTTCATGAATCATGACACGAATTTGATTTCTATCAATATATGAAAGAAAGAATAAAAGGATTCTTTTATATTGTAATTGTATTTTTTCCATTTTTTTGTTCCTCTTCTTCTTTCTGAGAGAAAATGGGGCTTAAAATTAAAAGGGGGTAAAGGATTATTTCGTTCCTGATAGTTATTTCTTTAACTGGCGGATAGGAGCATGCTCTGGATCGGAATTGTGGGGAGTACTGCCTGATCGTTTCTACCAACTTAAAGCCCCAATTAGTATTCTTTTTATGTTATGCAGAAGTATCCTTTTAGATAATTGACATAATCTACATTACTAACCCGTTGTGTGTATTTTGGTGTTCCTTCCTATCCCCCCACTTTGTGTTTTCAACCCCCTAATATATATTGTAATACATACAATAGCTAATGAAAAATGAAAATTCTATAGGGTTGGTCTTTTAAGCCCGCTTCAAGCTAGGATGATCAATCGACCTGTCTTGGGGTAAGGGACTTCCTCCCCTTTTACTTTTGTTTACTTATCCTTAACGCTTGTACATAGGAAATGAGACTTAATCCACGTTTACTGCGAATTTAGAAGGTGTTTTCTTTCACTCATATATAACTATTTAATTTCTTTTATTAACCTAAAGAGTAAATAAATGAATAAAAAAAATGAGGATTTCTATTCAAGTTCTTTTTTTTCTAGAACGAAAAGCTTAGGTTTTAGCGAATCGCACGTAGAGATATTGATAAAACACATAAAGTTAATGGTATTTCATAACTAATCGATTGAGCAGCAGCTCGCAGACCACCTAAAAAGGAATATTTATTATTTGATCCATATCCGGACATAAGAAGTCCAATAGGGGCAATACTTGAAATGGCAATCCATAAAAAAATACCGATATTGAGGTCAGCTAAAACAAGGTTATAACTAAAAGGAATTACTGAATAACTTAGTAGAATTGCTATGACTGCTATAGATGGACCAATACTGAATAAACTACTATTTCCTCTAGATGGAAGAAGGTTTTCTTTGAAAAGGAGTTTTGTCCCATCGGCTAAAGCTTGAAGAATTCCCAAAGGGCTGGCGTATTCAGGCCCAATACGCTGTTGTATTCCTGCAGATATTTCTCTTTCTAACCACACAATTACTAGGACACCGATTGTGATTGCCAATACATAAATCGAAATAGGGGCAAGCACCCATAGGATCCCATAGACCTCTTGTAGGGATTCCAATCTGGAAAAAGAATTGATATCTTGTACTTCGGGTGTAGCAATTATCATTTCAACGATCAACTTCTCCCATAATGATATCTATACTACCTAATATCGTCATAATATCAGCCAATTTCATTCTTTTAACTAACTGAGGAAGAATTTGCAAATTGATAAAACCCGGTGGGCGAATTTTCCATCTCCAAGGAAACCCACTTTGATCCCCTATCAGAAAAATTCCCAATTCTCCTTTTGGGGCTTCTACTCTCACATAAAGTTCTTGTTTTGTCAATTCAAAGGTAGGAGAGGGCTTTTTACTAATGAATCGATCTTCAAAATCATTCCGTTCTGGATCGCTTTCTCTATCAAAGCAGCGGATTTCTAAATTTTCATAGGGGCCTCCCGGAATTCCTTCTAAAGCCTGTTGAATAATTTTTACGGATTCCGTCATTTCACCGATTCGGACTAAATAACGAGCTAAGGAATCCCCTTCTTTTTGCCACTGTACTTCCCAATCAAATTCGTCATAACACTCATAATGATCAACTTTACGAAGATCCCATTCTATTCCAGACGCTCGTAGCATTGGTCCTGATAAACCCCAATTTATTGCTTCTTCTCCACCAATAATGCCCACTCCTTCAACTCGTTCTAAAAAAATAGGGTTTCGCGTAATAAGTTTTTGATATTCAGCAACCCCTGTTAAAAAATAATCGCAGAAATCCAAACATTTATCTATCCAACCATAGGGTAAATCAGCTGCTACTCCTCCGATACGAAAATAATTATGCATCATTCTCATACCGGTGGCAGCTTCGAACAGATCATATACTAATTCTCTTTCTCTGAAAATATAGAAGAAAGGAGTCTGTGCACCAATATCTGCCATAAAAGGGCCAAGCCATAACAGATGGGAAGCTATACGACTCAACTCCAACATAATTACTCTGATATAGCTGGCCCTTTTAGGTACGCGAATATTTCCCAACTGCTCAGGTCCATTTACAGTTATTGCTTCTGTGAACATAGTAGCTAAATAATCCCAACGGGTTACATAAGGTAGATATTGTATAATTGTTCGGTTTTCCGCAATTTTTTCCATCCCTCTGTGTAAATAACCCAATATTGGTTCACAGTCAATAACATCTTCACCGTCTAGAGTAACGATGAGACGAAGAACACCATGCATTGACGGGTGGTGAGGTCCCATATTGACTATCATAAATTCTTTTTCTGTAGCTAGTATACTCATAGGTTTTTCCTCGATTCATTCTTACATGAATTGTTGAAAACAACAAGAAGTTCATCAACAGTCAAAATAAAAATTTCGAAATTGTTTTTCAAATTAACGATTTTTTGACTCCCGGATATTCAACTTACTAATTAATTCTTTATAACGTACTCTATTTTTCTTTGACAAATAAGCTAGTAGGCGTTGGCGTTTTTCCAAAATTTTACGTAGACCCCTTTGAGATAAATAGTCTTTTCTGTGCAATTCTAAATGTGAAGTAAGTCTCCGGATCTTGTTGGTGAAACGAAATACTTGAAATTCAACCGATCCGCTGTTTTTTTCTTTTTTTTCTTGAACCCTAACTGAGATGAATGCATTTTTTATCATAAAACGAAACCCCTCCCCCTTCCTTTTTTAAGATTAATTTTACTGATCAGTAATAATAATACTAGTTACTTCAATTTGATATACACAATAATCTTAAGTTCGTTATGAACTTGCTAGAAAATCAATATCAATAATCAATCAAATTTTCAATTTGATTAGGGATCCAAAAGGGTGGTATATTTCGGCAAAAGAGAAAAATTTGGACCTAAAAAAAAAAGAGTTTCTTGATTCATTTATGGATCTAATTAATATGTTCGCCATTAATTTGATATCTTGTATCAGACTGGAATGGAAGACAAGACATGTATACATTTCTTTGTTTTCATATCCCAAAATGGGACATGATAGATAGGAAAAGCACACTATTAACGAATTTTCAATCGTGGATACATATGGACCCTTACCATACTGAAACGACTCCCATTATTGGTATTAAACCAATACCGATTCATACAAATTAAATCTTCTAATCGAGAATTGGCCCAAATAAAGAACTTTAATTGAATTAGTTGATTTTTCTCTCTAGCAAGATTTTTGTTTTTATCCAAAACGTGGCCGCCGCCCTTTCCGTTATTAAAAAATACTGGATTTGTCTGCATACCATTTTGATTCTTCGAATTGAAACAAATTAGAGTTCTTAATTCTCTACGACGTTTAGGGAGTAAAATATTTTCAGGAACAAGCAAATCATAATGATTTTTGTTTCTATTTCCAGTCATTTTTTGATGTTTTGCAATGAATTCATCAAAATCTTTTTTATCAACACAGCCCTTTTCTTGGTATCTTTTAGTAATTTTGCGCTTATTCTTATGAACCAATGCAATACTTACGATTTGATATAGAAAAAATTGCCCATCATTTTTTACAGACAAACGAGGGGGTTCGATAATAAGCATTCCCCCTTTCGTCAATTCTTTAAGAGCGAAATTCTTCTTAGTGATCAAAATAGGCAGACTAATTTCTCCCCCTTGAATAGAGGCTATAGTAACGTCGCGAGGATTTATTAGTCGAACCAGGTGACAATATACTTTCATATCATTGAGTATTTTTTCTCTGAAAGAAAGAGCACCCCTCCATCGCAACTGCAAACACAAATATCTTTTTAGGAAGAAATCGAGCTGTCCTTCGGTTTCTCTTTTGTATTGCTTTTTCTTTATACGGGTTTTCATGTCCGATCCCGTATAATTTTCTTCACCATCTTTTTCTTGGTTTGAGAGAACTGATCCAAGAATTACTTGCTTTTGTGCATCCGATCTCAGAGTTCCTTGGTCTGCGAGTTCGTTTTCTTCTTTACTTTGATTCGATAATTCAAGATATTCTTTTTGAGTAGGTGATATAAAAAGATCCGCCTCTTTCTTTCCGGTTCTATTTTTCTTACTATTTCCACTAAAATTGAAAAGAAGTAATTTGATTGGTATAATCCAGGGTTTCATTCTATATGCATTAAAAAGTAGCACAAATTCTGGGAAGAACCAAGATTCCGGGTTTGATATAGGACAACTTAGTATTTCTTCATTCATTCCCATCCAATCACAAAAGAACCCCTTTTGAGTGGATGGGTTAATTTCTTCATCTTGATGAATTGTAAGATAAAAGGGGACTCTGTTATTAATTGCATCAATTTTTTGATAATTATTGGACCCAATCCTAGTATTTTGATTACTGCTGGTACCAGTATCCATATCAACCCAGGCTTCCATATTGGCCTTATTTCTAAGACAAAAATGAAGAATTCTCCAATCAAAATATTTTCTATACAAGAATTTTTCCATATCCATAATATCATCTTCCCCTATATAATTATGGATAGAGATACTTCCCAGCATAGCCAACAATTTTCCTTTCTTTCTATTGTAATTATAATAATACTCTTCTTTATTATTTACTTGGACTAGTGATCTATCAATATACGAGTCTTTTTTATCTTCATAATTAATCGATTTATATGATAAAAGATCATATCTATAGTGTTTTTTAAAATTCGATTTTTGATTACGTAATAGGTCTGCTTCAAAAAAATGTTGTTTTTCGCAATGAGTTAATCCATTTTTTTCATACGAATCTCTTTTAATTAAATCTTGATTTTGAGCCATACAGTGTTGATTGGCTCTATTTCGCCATTCTTGTGGTACTAATCTAGCCCATTTAATCCGAGAGAAATCATATTGATAATGCCCGCTTAACCAGTGTTTTCGTGGATTCCTTCCAAAATGAAAAAAGGATTTATGTCTTAATTGAAAGATTCCGTGTTTTTCAAAAAAATCTTTTATTTCATTCTTAAGAAATAGAGATGTTCCGTGATATTGAAGAACGGGTCTTAAATTATAAAAGTTCAAAATTGGGACTTGTAATAATTTGTAAAATACATATGCTTGTGATTGTGAAAAAGACGATAAATTACAAAAAATCTTTGAATTCTTATTACTAGTCTTAGAAAGTGATTTTTGGGTAGTCGAAATAAAGTTAATTCTATTTTTATTTGTTTTATTAATTCTTTCGGGATTTGCTTCATTATTGGGGATGTTTTTCTCAATAATTTTCATTTTTTTTCTTGTTGATTCACGAAAAGATTTTGTATTGATTCTTGGAATAGTAAGGGTAGATAGAAAAATTTTTCTGTATATCTTTTCAATGACAAATTTTAGAAACAAATAGGATTTACGGATTAATCGAGCATTTCTTTTTTTTAATATCCGCCAAATCCTTTTTGATGGGTCTAATATTTTAACAGAATAAGTTGGTTTGTTCGAACTAATATTTGTTTCTTGAGTTAGCGATCCTTTTTTCTTTTCTTTTGTAATTTTATATATTTGATTTCTGATTCTGCTTGTTCTATTAGTCAGATTTTTCATTTTTTTTTCGGTCCGGGATAATTTCGTCCAATCCATAGATGAAATTTCAATAGACGGTTCGTGAATCATCTGCTTACTGATTATCGAATTTTTTTGAGTTTCCCTCAATTTCTCGATTTCTCTCAAGTTTCTTTTTGAAAGTTCTTTTATTTTTCCTTCTTTGAAATCCCTTAAAACTATAAAAGACTTAGTTTTCAATTTTCTAATTTTTTTTTTTAGTTCTTGAAAAATGGGTTCAAAAAAGGAACGTCGTTTTCGGGGAGAACCGAACGGCATGTCAGTTTCCAGACCCAAAGCAGTTAAAAAACAAAAATCAGTTTCTTGTTCACTTTTTCGATCTTTATGAGAGGATTGTATCGTAGATCCGTGCCAGGGTTTCAGGTGAAAAGGGAATAGGATCTTTATCTGAATACCTTCTATTAACCAGTTTTTCGGAAATTCTGTTTCAGATAAATTAACACCACTATAAGTGCATTTAACATAAATTTCACGATTCCAATCCTTAAAATCCTCGGACCACTCGGGATCTTGGAATAATAGTATGCGAACCACATTTTTAGCTATTATCAATAACGGTAATATAATATATTTTCTAAGAATCGATTGGATTACTAACATAGAACTTCTTAGTATTCGAGTAAGTAAACGCTTATCCCAGCCTTCTGCTTGTTTTATACGTACCATTTCTTGTCTTTGGTATCTTTCGCCTTTGAACTTCTTTTTTTCTTTTTTATCCAATTTTCTTGTCTTTGCGTTTGTATAATCAGAAAGTTTTTGGTTGTTATTTTTTACCATCCAATTTCGAAGAATTACTTTCATCAGCTGGGAGATATCAAAAGATAAATAAAGGGTTTTGTCTATTCTGTCCAAAAAAAGGGGGGAATGGGCATTTGCTTGAACTGGTTTCCAAATAACGGTTTTACGTCTTTGTGCGCGCATGGAACCTTTGATTATATATCGACGAAAATCCGATTGTTCCAAATAACGTGGCAAAGTCACATCCTCTTTTGTCTGTTGATCAACAGCAACCACTAAACGTTTGGCTTTTCGTGAACGAAATGCATGTTCCCCTCTTACATTTTCGTCGTATTCTCCCAGTTCTTGGTCTACATTATCGATTAATTTGTATGACCACCGGGGAACTCTTTTACTAATTTCTTTTATCGCCTTTTTTCGAA